ATTCCATATTTCTATAATAATAATATTATATACAAATGGAAATAATACATAAATATCAATATATTTAAATCTATATTGATATTGCGTCCAATAGGATTTGAACCTATACCAAAGGTTTAGAAGACCTATGTCCTATCCATTAGACAATGGACGCTTTTCGCTTTTTTTAACTTTCCAATTGTTAAAAAAAAAAAAAAAGAATGCGCGAAATCTTTTTAGCAATTGTGTATTGAAATGAATTCAATACTCAATTGCTATTAGACAATTCTACTAGAGAAAATTTTCTCTAATAAAAAGGGGCGATTTAGAATTTAGAGCGGGTAGCGGGAATCGAACCCGCATCGTTAGCTTGGAAGGCTAAGGGTTTTAGTCGACGTCTATTGATCTGATCATTTTTATATTTTTAACGTCTCTAATTCAAAACCGAACATGAAACTTTGGTTTCATTCGGCTCCTTTATGATGGATGGAGAAATTCCCAAATCAAAAAGATGGGAACGAAATCCAAATTGATCCATAACATCTATGTTAGCTTTTTTCTGTCTGGGTGCTTTCACAGACAATTTTGCTTTTTAGATGATCCTTCTAGAAGATAGAAAAGGAGAATTCGAACAATCTTTCTAGTTACTTCGTTCGTTATTTCTATTTAACGGAATCCTTAGGAAAAGTATTTTGTTTCCACCGAGCTAAAACAATATAATATGTCGATGTCTTTAGTAAACCAAAGTTCTCGTTTAATAGCTATTTTGCTTCAATTTTTTCTATACCAAACAAGAAATAGAACTGAAGATTTAGTTACGATTAGAAATAGAAAGGAACTTTTCTGGCTTTATCCATGGATCCTCTTCTTATACTTATTGAATTGTAAATAGTCATCCAATTCAAAAATTATGTTTCGGAATTTCATAATCCAAATTTACAATTTATTCGAGTCTTTGGATACAAATTACGAGAATCTATAATCTTCCTTGAATCTTTCATTGAAAGGTAAAGGACTAAATCCTTTTAAGAAATAAAGTTTTTGATCGGAAAATTAATCAAACCGAGGGACCCTTTAACTATTAAAGGGGTTAAAGGAACGAATCACACTTTTACCACTAAACTATACCCGCTACAATGCAATTATTGCATATAAATTGATCTTTTGTCGAACAAAGTAATCGGGAGTTTAATAAAAAAAACCTAAAAAAAAATTAGAAAACGCTAGCGTTTACGCGTAGACTTACTAAAATTAATCAAAACAGGGGATTCCATTTTTTTTTATTTCCGATCGTTTTTGTCTAAAAATCCATCGGATGAGTCTTTTGACCCTTAACAAAAACAAAAAAGGGCCCGGCTGGGGACTGACCAGGCCAGGCTATTAAAATAAACAAAGATCTTTTACTTGTGTTTGGACGAGACAAAATGAAAATAAGGATTCTCTATTTCTATTATTCTATTTCTATTATTCTATTGTAGTTTTATTTATTTCTCTTTCGAGTTCGAGCCCTTTCTTTATCTACTCTTTATTCTTTATCGACATTTTTTATGTAATTTTTTATGTAATATAGAATTACTGAGAAAGTTCTATAAAAAAAGTTATATATTATAATAATATATATATTATAATAATAATAGTAATATATATATAATATAGATGATAAATCTATTTCTATAATAAATAAATAAATAAAAAAGAAAATATATATATATATATATATAGAATATATAAAATATAAAAATATATATAATATAAAGAATAATCTATACAAAAAAAATAAATTTTTTTAAGAATAAAGTGGAGAAGATTTTTTTTTAAGCCTTTTTTTGTTTATTTTGTTTATATAGAACCTAAAAAAGGATCCTTTGTCGATTTAGGAGAGATGGCTGAGCGGACTAAAGCGTTGGATTGCTAATCCATTGTACGGGTTAATCGTACCGAGGGTTCGAATCCCTCTCTTTCCCTTTCTCTTTTTTATGATGTGTATTTCTCTTTTTTATGATGTGTAATAGATAAAATCCTAATAAAATTGAGCATTTCCATTAATTAAATAAAGCAATAAAAAACTTTTCTTTTTTATTCTTCACGTCCCGGGTTACGTCCTGGATCATTAGATAGGAATCCAAATATGAAGAGAGAAACAAAGAATATCACTACAGTGTAGACAAAAAGTTTGAGAGTAAGCATTACACAATCTCCAAGATCTTACTTTTTTTTTTCAAAAAAAAAAAAGAGAATAGATTCTCTATTTTTATACCAAATAGCTAATTTTGATACCAATAAATAACTTTATTTATTTTTTTTCTAGAAAAAAAAATAAAAAGTTTCAGAAAGTCATTTTTAATAAGATAATAGTCGAGTCTTTCATTTAGGGAAAAGAGGATAAAATAGAGGAAATAGAATGATCCAGATTTAGTATGGCTACCAAAAAAATTTAATGTTTGAATTGAGAGTCGTGCGGCAAGATTTTTTTGATTTTTTGAATTGTTGGAAGAATAAAAAGCGTGGATTTTTCTAAGTTTCTAAGACAGTATTAAGAATTTTATCGAAAACTTACAGCTGCTTGCCAAACAAAGGCTAAGAGAAGAAAGAAAAGAGGTATTACGGGCATAAAATCTACGATTGGATTCAAAAAGGCGTAGGCCTCCGGCAATTTGGCGACTAAAAAAGTACTTGAAAAAAGGGCAGAATTAAAACAAATACAGATCAAATTCAATATATTAAGCATAACAAAAATTGGTGTTCTTGTGGATAATTTCATTTTGATTGAGTTATTAATATATTTTTATTAATATATTTTATATATAAGGAATATAAGGAAAAAAATAAAGAAAGATAGTCTCAAAAGACTTTGTTGAACTTACTCAATCAAAAACCCTTTAATTCTCTTATGAGAATTAAAGAAATAATATTTTCATACAATATCTTAATTGAATTCTATGTAATGATCAATAAAGTAATGATCAATAAAGTAAGTTTAATTTGCTACCTACACGTGTCAAAACTCTAGCACTAATGTAATCTATAATTTCATTCGGGCTTAAATTGAATTGACGAACAACCAATAGCAATATTACTCTTTTAGTAGTCTTGAATAAAAATCGAAATGGGGCGTAGCCAAGCGGTAAGGCAACGGGTTTTGGTCCCGCTATTCGGAGGTTCGAATCCTTCCGTCCCAGAGTACAGTCATTCCGGAATCAATCTTCTATTGCCTTTGTACATTACCTTCTCTTTCTGTTTAAAAATCCAACTATTTTAAGAATAAAATATTGAAATGATAAAAGAAGAATCAACTTATTTTTCATAATTTCAACCGAATTCAAAAAAAAAATCAATTTGCTTTTTTTATTTGTGTGTGATGCAGGTTACGTAAGGCGGAACCGTAGCTTCTAAGAGTTTTAATTAAAAAATTTAATTAAAAAAATATCTACAATCGAATATGGAATTCATTTGAATTCTGACTTACCCCCCTTTATGCGTAAATTCCCTATTCCATTCATAGAGTCATAGAGAAAGAAAAAGTCTAGATTACGATACACTGACTGAACTCTGACGATTCGTGATTCCAAAATTGAATTAATTACACAAGGCTATGGTAAAACTTCGTTTAAAATGATGTGGTAAAAAGCAACGTGCGACTTAAAATCAAGGACATGATCCGCTGTGGATTTTTTGATCCGCCATTTTTTATATATGAATGTTAGATGCTTTTGGCTCAACATTTTATGTTCTATTTTACTAGAGTCCTACACCTTTTTGAATATAAAAAAGAGTACAGGGTGTAGTTCGAGGAGAATAGAAAGTTTTTATTCCTTTCGCAGGCGTAAGGATCGAGGGTTAGTGCGAATCAATAAGTTGGAACAACCTCGTAAGTCTTTTGATTTTTATATTGAAAAAAAAAAGCCTTTTCAAGCAATTTTACAATTAAAAAGGAAATTTTCTGAAAATTGTAAAATTCTTTGAATCAAAGTCTCTCATGCGTGAATCAAGCGTTTGGATGCTTCTTTGGATAAAAAGAAATAATAAACAAAATAAGGGGCTTGTTGCTGCCTTTTTTTTTATAAAACAATTCAAGATTGTCGAAGTCATGTCTAAAGCCAAAGATTCCTGAAACAAGGAAATTTAGTTTTCAATTGTTTGAACAGCTAGATCAAAATAAAGAATCAAAATAGATTCTAAAAAATGAGACAAACAAAAAAAGGGTTAGAGACTACTCAATAACAAGAGTACTTAAGGATTCTTTGTTGAGATATTTGAGAGTTATTTAACTTGAGTTATGAGAGTACACATTTTACGAATGCGTTTTATCGAAAAAACGATTTAGGGTTTCAATATTGGCTAATTGATTTCATGTTTTTATTAATCTATTTAATAGTTTAATTTTATACAGAGAGTTAACTTCTACTCATTGAATTTTTTTATGGAGCCATACGAGTAACTAGCCTCTTATACGTTTTTCGGGGGGGGGGGGGTATTATTCGTATATATCTATCCCAATGAGCCGTTTAGCGAATCCTTGCGATTGATGCTCGATCCCGAAGAGAAGGAAGAAAGCTTAGGAAAGTGGGTTTTTATGATCCGATAACTAATCAAACTCCTTTTAACCTTCCTGCTATTCTTGAGTTCTTAAAAAAAGAAAATCAACCAACAAGAACAATTCATGCTATTTCAAGGAAGGCAGGGCTTTTTACGGAATTAAGTCTTAAATAAAACAAAATTTAATTAATGAAATATAAAAAAGAAGATGTGAAAGACTCGTATATAGCTTGGTATCAAAATTTATCTACTCTTTTCTTTCCTCCTCTTTCGCTTCCATCATATTTTTTTATTTATTTATTTGAATTTCTATTTATTATTTGAAATATTTAGTATTCTTCCTAAGGTACGAATACTCAAAAATACCCTGCTAACAACTACTCTATTTTATAATCAAAAATAAATTTATAAAATAATTTTGGATCTTTTGGGATCTATAGAAATTCTAATTTTTGTATAAATAGAAAACTTTACTGTATAGAAACTAATACTGTTATAGATATAGATATATTAATTCTGAATAAAATTAATATATATATATATAATATAATAAATATAATATATGTATAATAAATATAATATATGAATAATTTATTCGTTATTCATAAAAACATAAAAAACGGGTCTAAAAAAGTATAAAAAGATTTGAGATTACCCCACTTGGCTTAGTTTTCATTCATTGTATGAACTAAGAAGGGCAAGGAGTTAAGCTTTTTTATTATTTCTTTTTTCTATTCTTTTCGCTATATGAAAAATTCACCATCATATTGACAACAGTGTATGGACCAAATATAATTCTCTCATAGAGAAATAGATCTATTTATCCCTGACGCACACATTACTGGATTTTTTTCTTTATTCTGGTTGTATCTACGTAGTTGCAGTACTTTCTTTGTTTGTTTTTTGGGGTTGCTAACTCAACGGTAGAGTACTCGGCTTTTAAGTGCGACTAGCATCTTTTACACATTTGTATGAAGAAAAGGATTCGTCCAGATCTGCGGTAGAGTTTGTAAGACCACGACTGATCCTGAAAGGAATGAATGGAAAAAATAGCATGTCGTATGAAGGGAGAATTCAGATAATATTTTTTTGCTTTCCTGATCGGTACAATCTTGTTTTCGGTGTAAAAAAAAGAATTCCACTTTGGGTCGAGTGAATAAATATAAATGGATGGATAAAAAAACCAGTTTTACTGATTCCAGAAAAAAAAAAAGAAACGAGCTTCCATTCGTAATTTGAAAAATTACCCGATCTAATTAAATGTTAAAAATAGATTAGTGCCTAATACGGGTATGGGACGGCATTTTTTTTTCTTGCGTGTTATTATCAATTTTTTCATGAGTCCTAATTATTTTTTCCCTAGTCCGTTTGGGTTAGGTTGGAGATTGATGTGTAAAAGAAGCAGTATATTGATAAAAAAATATATATATATATTTCCAAAATCAAAAGAGCGATTAGGTTAAAATAAAAAAATAAAGGATTTCTAATAATCTTGTTTTGTTATTCTATAATATAAAATATAACGAACAGAAACCTATTAAAGATAGAGAATCCGGTTAGCAGTCTACCTGTTTATGAGGTATTTTCGTAATCTAATACCTTATTGTGACTGTATCGCACTATGTATCATTTTAGAACTCAAGAAAATAAAGACTTTACTTTGAGTTCACTAGTTCAAATTGAATTTTAATCCAAATGGAGCAATATCAAGGATATTTAGAGTTCGATGGGGCTCGGCAACAGAGTTTTCTATATCCACTTTTTTTTCGGGAGTATGTTTATGTACTTGCTTATGATCACGGTTTAAATAGATTAAATAGAAATCGCTCCGTTTTCTTGGAAAACGCGGATTATGACAAAAAATATAGTTCACTAATTGTGAAACGTTTAATTTTGCGAATGTATGAACAAAATCGTTTGATGATTCCCACTACGGATTTGCACAAAAACCCAGTTTTGGGGCATACCAATCTTTTGTATTATCAAATGATATCTGTTTTATTTGCAGTTATTGTAGAAATTCCATTTTCCCTAAGATTAGGACCCTCCTTCGAAGGAAAACAATTAAAAAAATCTCAAAATTTACAATCAATTCATTCAATATTTCCCTTTTTAGAAGACAAATTATCACATTTTAATTATGTGTTAGATGTACTAATACCTTACCCGGTCCATCTAGAAATCTTGGTTCAAACCCTACGTTATCGGATAAAAGATGCCTCTTCTTTGCATTTTTTTCGGTTCTGTCTATACGAGTATTGCAATTGGAAGGATTTTGATATTAAAAAAAAATGCATTTTGAATCCAAGATTTTTATTGTTCTTATATAATTCTCATGTATGTGAATACGAATCCATCTTTTTTTTTCTACGCAAGCGGTCTTCTGCTTTACGATCGACAGCTTATGAAGTCCTTTTTGAGCGAATTTTGTTCTATGGCAAAATACACCATTTTTTAAAAGTCTTTGTTAATAATTTTCTAACGATCCCAGGGTTGCTCAAGGACCCTTTCCTACATTATGTTCGATATCACGGAAAAAGCATTCTGGCAACAAAGGATACGCCGCTTCTGATGAATAAATGGAAATTTTATTTTGTTAATTTATGGCAATGTTATTTTTCCGTATGGTTTCAATCGCAAAAGGTCAATATAAATCAATTATCTAAAGATAATTTAGAGTTTCTGGGTTATCTGTCAAGTTTACGATTAAATCCTTTAGTGGTACGTAGTCAAATGCTAGAAAACTCGTTTCTAATAGATAATATTAGAATCAAATTGGATAGCACAATTCCAATTTCTTCGATTATTGGATCCTTGGCTAAAGATAAATTTTGTAATGTATTAGGGCATCCCATTAGTAAGGCGACCTGGACAGATTCGTCAGATTTTGATATTCTCAACCGATTTGTGCGTATATGTAGAAACATTTCTCATTATTATAGTGGATCCTCAAAAAAAAAAAATTTGTATCGAATAAAATATATA